CTTCTGGTTGTCTCGCAATACCCTCTACAGCTTGGCCTGCAGCAGTACCTTGACCAACTCCGGGTCCAATAGAAGCAAGTCCTACAGCCAATCCAGCAGCAATAACGGAAGCGGCAGAAATCAGTGGATTCATGGTAAGTTCCTCGCACCAAAAAAAAAAAAAAAAAATGGTTAATGATACAATCAACCAATGAATTATTACTTAATTTTATCATTAAGTTTGATCATTAAGATCTATTGGGTCGGAGTAACTAAAAACTAATGATAATATTACTGAATCGTCAGAACTACTTCGATATCTCGTTTTTTGTTTCTACCCATGATGAAGTTTTTGTAAATCCATATACATACGGCTCTAGTTATTGCATTTCTTTCCAACCATTCTTTCATTCCATCCTTCGTTCTTTACTCTTCTATATCCTTGAGTTCATCTGTTTTTTCATCCAATCCACAATCACAAATGAAACAGAAGAAAGGACTTGACTTATCTTGTAATCCATCTAATCTAAATGCAGTAAACTGCAATCAAATCAATATATGCAATCATCAATATATGCAATGGATATCAATATGATCGATATCAACGATATCAATATATCAATATAACGATATCAATATGTATATCAATACATATATATATATATATATTTTTTTTTTGCTATATATATTGCTATCTATATATATTGCTATATATATATTACATATATATAGCATATAGTTAGATATATATATAGTTAGTTAGTATATAGGTAAGGCATAAGGACTTCTATTTATATATAGATAGGACTATATAACTAGTGAATATCTAATATTACATATACATATTACATATACATTTCTTTCTTCCATAACGTAAACAGGCCACATTTTATATTGAATCGGATTATAGAATCATTCCTCGAAACCCACACAAAAAGTGGCTGGACTTATAGACATTACATACATCTAGTGTGACCTCCCCAACCCATCTTTTTTTTTTACAATTCCGTAATATCGTTCATCTTCTCTCCTACGACTCTAGGTCATATATTCATACGTATTTATATCTATTATGTTCTCCAACCAAGCAGATTATCTTGAACCATGCATAAATTGGGATAAGCTAAAAAAAAAGACTATTTCGAAAACTAGTCAATGATGACCCTCCATGGATTCGCCTATATAAGCCGCGGCTAACGTTGCAAAAATAAGAGCTTGAATACCACTTGTAAATAATCCAAGAAACATGACAGGTATAGGAACTACTGAAGGGACTAAAGAAACAAGAACAACAACTACTAATTCATCAGCCAATATATTCCCGAAAAGTCGAAAACTAAGAGATAAGGGTTTTGTGAAATCTTCTAGGATGTTAATTGGTAAAAGTATTGGAGTTGGTTTGATGTATTTCTCGAAATAACCCAACCCTTTTTTGGTAAGACCTGCATAAAAATATGCCACTGACGTGGGTAAAGCTAAAGCAACAGTAGTATTTATATCATTTGTGGGCGCAGCTAACTCCCCATGAGGTAACTGTATGATTTTCCAAGGTAAAAGGGCACCTGACCAATTAGAAACAAAAATAAATAGGAACATAGTTCCAATAAAGGGAACCCAAGGTCCATATTCTTCTCCAATCTGGGTTTTGCTCAAGTCTCGAATAAATTCAAGGACATATTCAAAGAAATTCTGACCGTCGGTTGGAATGGTTTGTGGATTCCGAACAGCTATGATGGCTGAACTTAACAAGATAGCAATTACGACCCAAGAAGTGATAAGTACTTGGGCATGGATTTGTAAACCTCCTATTTGCCAATAGAAATGTTGGCCTACTTCTACACCCGATATATCGTATAACCCCTTGAGTGTTTTAATGTAACATGGTATAACATTCATATTGTCCTCTGATAGAAATTGAACTTCAAAAAAGGAATTAGTTTGATTCAACCATTTCTTTCTCAACTCACCAACTTGAATCATTAATCATATATTTAGGATACCAAGAAATCACATAACATCATAATATATATCAATATCCCCAGTTCTTTTTTTTTTATCTATTTTTTTAAATAAAAAAAAGTAACCGATCCAATAAATCTATGGAGTTGCCCAATAATTAACATTAACTAATTTTATTATTCTTAATCTTAATCAACGATTTCTTATATAGCTAGAACGACCTTCACAAATTGCGGATACTAATTTGTTAAGAATCAATCGAATTGAAGCTATAGCGTCATCGTTGGCTGGAATCGAAATATCTGCAAGATCTGGGTCACAATTTGTATCGATTAAACAAATCGTTGGAATCCCCAAAATGGCACATTCTCGAAGAGCCGTATATTCTTCTTGCTGATCAACGATGATCACAATATCAGGCAATCCCGTCATATATTTGATCCCACCAAGATATGTTTGCAAGGTAGATAATTTTCTCTTCAACATTGCTGCATCTCTTTTGGGGAGACGGTTGAGTTTCCCCATCTTTTCTTCTGCTCTTAAGTCCCTGAACTTATAAAGTCTCGTTTCCGTAGTGGACCAATTCGTTAACATACCACCGAGCCATTTTTGATTAATAAAATGAGACCGAGCCCTTATTGCAGCTGATGCTACTGAATCCGATGCTTTATTTTTGGTACCGACGATTAAGAAGTTTTTTCCCCTACTTGCTGCATCAAAAACTAAATCACAGGCTTCTGATAAAAAACGAGCAGTTCTAGCGAGATTTGTAATATGAATACCTTTACGCTTTGCAGAAATGTAAGGGGCCATTCTAGGATTCCATTTCTTAGTACCATGACCAAAATGAACTCCTGCTTCCATCATCTCTTCCAAATTGATGTTCCAATATCTTCTTGTCATTTTTTCCCACACTTCCTTTTTGTTTTTTCTTTTTCGTATTATTAACAAAGAGACGAGGTACCTTGAAATAAATAATTGTTCCGATGGAACCTTCTACCGGGGATTGACCATTGATACACGGCACAAACCATAAATTTTAAAAATTACTTATTTTATTTATTACCAAATCAATAATCAGACCAGTATAGTTAAAAGATAGTTAAAGTGAAAATGAATCCGCTCTTAGGAATCATTAAATCGCATAAATGATTGTTCTGATGTCTCATGTAAATTTGTCTCATGGAAATCGTTTGTCGCGTAAGAACAAAATAATTCTCTATGGTGTAACAAAATATCTCTCATTTCCAACTCGAATAGATTTTTTCTTTTGATTTCCAAATAAATGTTTTTGTCTTGCCTTGAACGGTGCACAAATTTTTTGAATCCGGTACCAACAGGTATAATCCCCCCCAGAACAACGTTCTCTTTCAGGCCTTTCAACCAATCAATACGACCTCGTAGAGCAGCTTTTGCTAAAACTCGAGCGGTTTCTTGAAAACTTGCTTCGGATATGAAACTTTGAGTATTCAGAGACGCTCTTGTTATTCCCAATGAGATTGCCCGATAACAGATCGATTCGTCCAAAGCGCGCCCTGCTCGTTCCGCTCGCAACAATCCGATTAATTCTCCAGGCGAAAAAACATTAGACATTCCATCTTCTGAAACCAACACTTTTGATGTTACTTGACGTACAATAATCTCTATATGTCTATTATGGATCTGTACCCCCTGGGATCGATAAACCTTTTGGATCTTATTAACCAAAGAGATACGACTTTGGGCTATGGTTAGCTCAGCTCCAATCAAAAACCCCCAGGGGATCCCAAGAATTCTTGGTATACGCTCGTTCCAACCTTCAACTCTCCTTTCGAGGTTCATCGATATTGAATCAATCGAACGCACTTCTAAGATTTGTTCTACTTTTGGAAGACCTTGCGTTATGTCACCAGATCTCGATTTTTCATATATAAATGTAACTAATGTATCTCCTTCGTAAAGGATTTTCCCATAATGACCATGAACAGTTGCTCCAGGAGTAGCCAAATAAGACTTAGCCGATCTTATAACTAAAAAGTCGACATTAACAATTAAAATTTGACCAGATTTTTTTACGTGTGGTTCGTATTTAAATAGACATACATTTTCACAAATAAATTGTCCAAGGCTAATTTTGATCGATGTCTCTTCACAATAATCATGATGGAGAAAGCACCAATTCAAATGGAATGGGTTCAAAATGATGTTACTGCATAGATCGGGATTATAAATCCTCCTATTTTCATCTATTAAACAGTATTTAAGTACTTGAAGTACTTGGAAAATCTGTTTCAAATTGTCAAGTAGCAAATATTTCTTTAACACGATCTGATTATGAGTTATTAAATGGTAAGATGAATAAAAATTCGATATTTTAGGTACAATAGCGCCTAAGGGACCTAAATAATCCCTAATTGGAATTAGGGGATCCGATTCTTTTGTCACATTGTTATATTTCGAACTATTGAATGGACCAATTCGAGAACAATTGGATGATGACAAAATTAGCAAAGATTGGCATTCCTTATTTCGATTCAACAACATACCAATAGTTCCTTGATGTTGGCTAAGTGATTGAATCTTCGCCTTGGAATAAAAAGGATTGATATTGGTGCAATCTAATCCATTATTGGGAATCAATCCGGAACTTGCCCTATCATACCTTTTTCCGGTATACGAAATAGTGGACTTGACTAACTCAATTCTTATGAAATCGCGAATTAGATCATTTGCCCTTACCTCAACAAAGGAAGCATGAACCTCTTCTATAGAACCATTTTGTTCTTGGTCCCAATTCAATACTAAGCAAGTCCGAACTAATTGAATACTTGTGTGAAAAATTCCTCGAATTGACTTGCCATTTCCATAAAGGATATAATTGACAACTCTAAATTGGACATTATCCTTTTCCTGCAAGATATCACGAGGGAAAAGTGTTGCTAAATTTATCCCATCGGATATTTCATATGTGACTACGGGCCGAACCAAAACAAAATACTTTTTCTTGGTAGGTGTGATCCGTTGAACATAGATCCAATTTTTCCATTTTTTTGATTCTTTATAATTTTTTTTTTCCGTTTCTG